AATAATTCTTGCTAAGAAGAATGCCCATGTTGTGGCAATTCCACCCAGAAGGTAATGGGTTACTCCTACAGCACGTCCTTGTATAATGCTCAAGGCTCTAGGCTGAGTAGCAGGAGCAACTTTTAATTTGTTATGAGCCCAAACGATGGATTCAATAAGTTCTTGCCAATAACCACGGCCACTAAATAGAAACATTAAACTGAAAGCCCAGACAAAATGAGCACCTAGGAAAAAAAGACCATATGCAGATAATGAAGAACCATAAGATTGAATTACTTGAGATGCCTGTGCCCATAGGAAATCTCTGAGCCATCCATTAATCGTAATGGAACTTTGTGCAAAATTCCCTCCTGTGATATGAGTTATTACTCCTTGGTCGCTTATAGTACCCCAAACATCCGACTGCATTTTCCAACTGAAATGGAAAATTACTACCGAAATTGCATTGTACATCCAGAATAGACCTAAGAAGACATGATCCCAAGCAGATACTTGACATGTTCCCCCTCGTCCAGGTCCATCACAAGGAAAACGAAAACCAAGATTTACTTTATCAGGTATCAAACGGGAACTGCGAGCAAATAAAACACCCTTCAGTAGTATCAATACAGTCACATGAATCGTAAATGCATGAATGTGATGGACTAAAAAATCCGCGGTTCCTAATGGAATAGGTAACAAAGCTACTTTGCCACCTACTGCTACTAACTCACTACCCCCCCAAGTTAAGCTGGTACTTGTTGTTGCACCAGGAGCTGTTAGGTTAGGTGCTAAAGCATGAGTATTTTGTACCCATTGAGCAAAGATGGGTTGTAATTGGATAGCGGTATCTGAAAACATGTCTTGAGGACGTCCTAAAGCACTCATGGTATCATTATGGATATACAAGCCAAAACTGTGAAAACCTAGAAATATACATACCCAGTTAAGATGTGATATGATTGCATCGCGGTGCCTAAGGACACGATCTAATAGATCATTGTATCGAGTAGTTGGATCGTAGTCTCTTACCATAAAAATGGCTGCATGTGCAGCAGCACCAACTATGAGAAATCCACCAATCCACATGTGATGTGTGAACAATGAAAGTTGTGTACCATAGTCAGTAGCTAGATATGGATAGGGGGGCATGGAATACATATGATGAGCTACAATAATGGTTAAGGAACCCAACATAGCTAGGTTAAGAGATAATTGAGCATGCCATGAAGTTGTTAAAATTTCATAAAGACCCTTATGTCCTTGTCCTGTAAATGGACCTTTATGAGCTTCTAAAATGTCTTTAAGGCTATGACCAATGCCCCAGTTAGTCTTATACATATGGCCAGCGATCAGAAAAAGAATGGCAATAGCTAAATGATGGTGTGCAGTATCGCTCAACCATAGACCCCCTGTTATTGGATCTAATCCTCCACGAAAACTAAGAAAGTCCGCGTATTTTGACCAATTCAAGGTGAAAAAGGGAGTTGCTCCTTCGTTAAAACTTGGATAAAGTTGAGCCAAAAGATCTCGATTCAAGATAAATTCATGAGGAAGCGGTATCTCTTTAGGATCAACTCCAGCATCGAGAAATTTGTTAATCGGTAAAGATACATGAATTTGGTGTCCCGCCCAAGAAAGAGACCCAAGTCCTAGTAACCCCGCTAAGTGATGATTCAGCATAGATTCTACATCTTGGAACCAAGCCAATTTTGGGGCGGCTTTATGATAATGGAACCAACCAGCAAAAAGCATTAACGAGGCAAAAATCAATGCACCGATTGCGGTACAATAGAGTTGTAATTCATTAGTTATTCCAGATGCTCGCCAAATTTGAAAAAAGCCGGAGGTTATTTGTATTCCTCGGAAACCCCCTCCTACATCACCATTTAATATTTCTTGACCTACTATCGGCCAAACTACTTGGGCACTGGGTCCAATATGAGTAGGATCACTTAGCCATGCTTCATAATTAGAAAAACGGGCACCATGGAAGTACATACCACTCAACCAAAGAAAAATAATGGAGAGTTGACCGAAATGAGCACTAAATACTTTTCGGGAGATTTCCTCCAAATCGTTGGTATGACTATCGAAATCGTGAGCATCAGCATGTAGATTCCAGATCCAAGTGGTAGTATCAGGACCCTTAGCTATTGTTCTTGAGAAATGACCGGGTTTGGCCCATTGCTCAAAAGATGTTTTTATAGGATCCCTATCCACAAGAATTTTCACTTCTGGTTCCGGTGAACGAATAATCATTAAGTCCTCCTCTTTCCGGACAACACATACAAAGAGACCTGCCAAGAGTCAAGTTTTTAGTGAACTTATGAAAGATAGATTTTTTCCTTTAGTCCTTTTTTTGTTTTCTATCTATGATCCATTTATTTTTTTTACTTATTCACTAGATAGTTATTCACTAGAGCAATTATGATATTGAAGTCGATCCGAGGCAAGTGTTCGGGTCTATTATGACATAAGCATTAGGCGCCCAACGGACTATTTTTTCTATCTTGGAAAAATTTTCCCAGTATTACGGAATAAAATATTTTTTGCCTAACGTAGTATTAAATGTTAAGGATACTGCCAGCTATCATAGTTATCATATTGAAATGGCATTGTATATCTAAGGGTATAAAAAAACTATTTATATAGATCTACTTTCATAGAACATAATATCTTTGTACTTTAATATCTTTGTACTTTAAGTACAAATTAAGTACAAATCAAAAGATCCCCCATTTTTATTATTTATTAGAATAGATAAAATCATTCTGAATATCTTATCTGTATTTTAACTTAGTACCCCTTTTTTAGTTATTAGCTTTATTAGTTCTAGTTTATTCTTAGTATCATTTATACCTATAGAAATACCATATAAAATATTAGAGGAAGGGATATAATAAAATTCTTGATTAGATCTTCTTATAGGATAGGAACGATTCATTTTATTTCATTGATGGATTAATATAATCAAATAAACTCATTTTTATAAATTGAATGTGAATTCAAAATAACAAAAATAGAGTGATCTTATTCAAGTTCGAAACGCTTCGTGATCTTCAACCAATTATGTGCTTCAATATAATTACCTGGAGTAAGCGCTATAGCTTGTTTCCAATACTCAGCAGCTTGATCGGACCAAGCCTCTGCAATTTCAGAATCACCCTGTAGAATGGCCTGTTCTCCCCGGTCAGAATAGGTAATTCCTTCCCTTAGAACCGTACTTGAGAGTTTCCTACCTCATACGGCTCAAAAATCAATTCTTTTTTTCTGTCCTATCCTCATTTCTTCTATACTAACTGGATAATGAAATTTCTCATAATTCTATCCTATGATAAACTTAATCAGAAAAAAAAAAAAAAGAAAAAATCAGTTAAAATTACAGTTAAAATTATAGTAAGTTTCAAACTCTAATTTGGATAATAATCAGTTTGATCTTTTCTTCCCACCTTCAGAAGAATAAAGCATATATAGTTTCTATATCTTTAGGACTCTCTGAGAGGTAACTATCTCGCTTTCATATAGGAAATTTATATAGGATCTTTGAAAAAGAATTTTCTCTATAAGAAAGAAAAAGAACTTACTATCTTTGGGATCTAATACTACACCGCTGCTTAATATCTTAGTGGCCCCACTCTATTACATAAGTAGATTCCTAACTTATGTCCCATATCATGACATAAGTAAGCAGTTCTTAAGTGTATCGACTCAATAGCTCGCTAATTGATCTTTACGGTGCTTTCTCTATCAATTTTATTTTTTATCCATAGAGTAAAAAATATAGGCTATATCTTTTTCTCTTCCTATTTTGGTTCTCATGAAGTTTCTTTACTTGCTACAGCTGATAAAAATCGTTGCTTTTGACGATTTATATGTAGAAACCTTATTTTATCTAGTATTTTTTAGCTAATTTGATCTTTTTTTCTATAGTAGAGATAGTCGCACGTAATGACAGATCACAGCCATATTATTAAAAGCTTGTGGTAAAAAAGGATTTCGTTCTAGTGCCCGAAAATAATATTCCAAAGCTTTTGTATGCTCTCCATTACTTGTGTGTATAAGTCCTATGTTATAGAGTATATAACTTCGATCATAAGGATCCATTTCTGGTCGCGTAGCTTCATAATAATTCTGTAAAGCTTCTGCATAATTTCCTTCGGATTGAGCCAACATTCGTTACGGTCGTTCAATTCTATTGTATTGAAAAAGTCTCCGTTCCAGAACCGTACATGAGATTTTTACCTCATACGGCTCCTACCTTCTATACATAATGCTGAGGAAAATAATCTTTCGAATTAAATAAAATCGAATTATTCTCATCTTATTATGAACAGAAAGAAACTAGTATTTTTACAAGAAATCTCTAGTCAACCTTCTCACAAGAGGTTTTTTCTTAACACCAATTCATCATATTAGTACTGGATGAAATGGTAACTCCAATAATTTCTTTGTTCTTAACGCTTCCTATTTCTGAGAATTAGTCACTTCAACGATCTTTGATGGTTATATGGGTATCCAAAGTACGAACGAAATGGATGCTTGTTGTCCCAACCATTCTTGTTAGTCCCAATACCCATAAGGAAAGGGGGATTTTCGAACAAAGTTTTTGTGTTGTTGATTTCTAAGTGTAGTGCTTTTTCCCCTATACTATCTATGGTATTAGTAGAGTAGGATTGACCTGCAATACGAAACCTATAGGTGTAATCTTTCGCTCAATGCTCAAATCGACAATTGAAGCATCTGAGATTGCATCAATCGAGGATACACGACAAAAGGGATTGTCTTATTCCCCCTCCCAAACTTCACCTTCACCAAGCGTAGGTTTTTTCCAGAATTAGGTTCTTTTTATCCTGAAATACGTCTTTCTCATAAGAAAGAGGTAAGGACTAAAAAAAAACAAAAAAACAAGAAAAAAGAATCAAATCGCACCATCTCTGTAGTAGGTAAATGCCTTTTTTTCTCCTGAAGTTGTTGGAATTATTTCCAACAAGATATTGGCTACAATTGAAAAGGTCTTATCAATAAAATTCCCATTTATACGAGATCTAGGCATAATTAGCAACCCATTCTATAATTCTTTTCATTACCCCTCGGGAAAATGATCCTAACAACAAAGAAAATATACAGTACAAAATAACGTAAAAAAGTACAAGGAGAAATATGAAATAGTTGATATTTTATTCCAATTTCATATTCTACCAATTAGTAGAACTATTACTATTTTACCTAAGTTCAATAAAATAACTAAAGATCTTATTTGACTATGTATTCAGATAATTATGTATTCAGATAATTCGAAAAGTCTTGATTTGGTTATGATTCAAACAATGGAATAATCTTTTCATCATAAAATAGAGTCAAAATAGTAATTATATGTCTTATTTTTATAATATGTGGCATAATATATATGCCACACAATACAATTGAAATATAAAAATCCATGGGATGATTCTTGACTTTTATTTTAAATAGATCCATAAAGTATCTAATGAGAGTTTTTATTGAAAAAAAAACTGAAAAAGAAAAGGTATTGTTTATTCCTATGGAATGGAACCAGTGATGGGTTGTATCTTTACTTTAGTAATATGAAAACTCGTCATTTACTCAGTTTCTTATCAATAATCAAATTATGTAATGTAGGAGAGATGGCCGAGTGGTTGAAGGCGTAGCATTGGAACTGCTATGTAGGCTTTTGTTTACCGAGGGTTCGAATCCCTCTCTTTCCGTTTCTTTGAATTCTCCAATGTTATTGGTCACAATGTATCAAATCAAATAACAATTGATAGCATCATTCCAGCAATAAAACTTTTTTTTCTTCCTGTATTGATAAAATCGTTGAACAAAGTGATCAAGAATTAGTAAAGTTAAGTTTTTTTGAATGAAAAAGATTAACCTTGTCTTTTTTTATGTTTCAGATTAGGACAAATCACTGTAAGTTGTCCGCGCCTACGAACTAGTCGACATCTTTGACAAATTTTACGAACTGATGCTCCAATTTTCATATTTATTATTTCTTATTTTCTTTATTTAATTCATTGTGAAAAAATAAGACTCGTCCATCCATTGGAGTTGAAAACTACCGGCTTGTTCGCAGAAAGAGGGGGTGGGTAAAACCTAATCTGACAAATCTTGGTTAGGATTTGTGTCTTTGGTATCCCCTTTTTCCTCTCTTTTTTCCTCTTGATCTGCTGATTGAAGAGGATCACTACTTATTGTATTTGTAGTTTCTGTATCCAACGAAGATTCGGGAGGGATGAGATCTTTCTTTGCTTGATGATCATCCTTTGTTTGTTCTATCCTAGTCTGCGAATGGCGGGTTTTTACTTTTACTGGGGGAAGTCGATAAAAAATCCTTCCCTTTTTTGAATAAGAATCGTTGATTTCAATCCGTACTCTATCCCCCAGTAGCACGCGTATATGATTACGACGCATATTACCAGAGAGATAACCCAGAATGATTTTATTATTATGATCCAAACGTACGTTAAACATGATACCTTTTATTGGTTCTACAATTGTTCCCTCATATACAAGCCACTGTTTTCCATCACTGCCATCTCCTGCGTTGTGTCTGTTTTTTTTTTTTTTCATAGGATACCTCTTTTACTTTTTTTTTACACGGTCGAACTATATGTTTTCTTAGTTATATGGTATTTCTTGTTATATTACTGACAGCTTTTTTCTGTCAGATTTTTGTCAGGATTACCATATATAACACAAAATTTCTCCTCCAATTCTTTCTAGTCGAGCTTCTCGATCTGTCATTATACCCCGAGAAGTAGACAGAATTACAATTCCCATTCCGCCTAGAATCTTAGGAATTCGTTGATATTTCGAATAAATTCGTAAACTGGGTCGACTTATACGCTTTAAAATAGTTCTAGTTCTATATATTTCTTTTCGAGTTCTTCTATATCGTAGAGTTAAAACCAAAAAATTCTTCTTTTTTTCTTGATGTTTCCGAACGTTTTCAATAAAGCCCTCTCTTAAAAGTATCTTAACAATGTTTTCAGTAATATTTGTAGATGCTATTCGAACAGTTTCTTTTTTAGCCATGTCAGCATTTCTTATATAAGTTAAAAGATCGGAAATAGTGTCCTTACTCATGACAAACTAGAATTATGGATTACTGCTAATTTTGATGTAATCAACATGTTTCCTTTTTTTTATTTTTTTGAATTATTCGAGAATATATACCTGAGAAACAATCCACAAATTTCATCTATTTAAAATACCCAATATTAGTCTCAGTTACTATACTAGTGTTTATAATATATCAGGAGCTAATGAAAGGATCTTGGTAAAACGAAACTGTCTCAATTCTTCAGTGATCGCACCAAAAACTCGAGATCCTTTTGGATTTCCTTTTTGATCAATGACAACAGCAGCATTGTCGTCGTATTTTATTATCATACCGTCTTCACGTTTGAGTTCTTTAGATGTACGTACAATTACAGCTCTAATTACTTCTGATCTTTCTAAAGACATATTAGGAACTGCTTCTTTGATTACAGCAACAATAACATTACCAATATGAGCATATCGTTGATTACTAGCTCCTATGATTCGAATACACATTAATTTTCGAGCACCGCTGTTATCTGCTACATTCAACAGGGTCTGAGGTTGAATCATATCATTTTTATTTGAATTTCTTATTTAAGTACAAAAAAATAAAAAAAAAGAAAGAAATATTTTCTGTCCAGAAAAAAATAAACCCACAATTGCTTTTTTATCCTTAATACTCCTCTTTTTTGTTTTGTTCTACATCTCTATCCTGAAGTAAGAAATTGAGTTCGTATGGGCATTTTGTGAGCAGCTATTGATATAGCTCTTCTAGCTATAGTTTCTGATACTCCACTCATTTCATAAAGTATTCGACCAGGTTTAACAACAAATATCCAATATTTTGGGTCTCCCTTACCTGAACCCATACGTGTTTCCGTAGTTCTCATTGTAACAGGTTTGTCGGGAAACATGCGTACCCATATTTTTGCACCACGACGTACATATCGTGTTATTGCCCTTCGCCCTGCTTCTATTTGTCTAGCTGTAATCCAAGCAGGTTCAAGTGCCTGGAGCGCATATCTGCCAAAAGAAATATCATTGCCTCGGCGAGATACTCCCTTCATTCTTCCTCTATGTTGTTTACGAAATTTGGTTCTTTTTGGGTTATAGTCGATGGTTATTTCTTAAATCTCATCTCTATTGCAGAACAGGACATGAGAGTTTCTTCTCATCCAGCTCCTCGTGAATAAAAGGGTTCAAATTCAATTATCTAATTATTGATATTCAATATGTTTCAATAGGATAGGAAGATTTACATACAAAAAATATACAATAAATTCAGACAGAAATGTGTGTTCATTTATGTATATTTATAGATAATATGATGCTTCTTTATTTTATAGCGAATCTTTTCTTTCCTTATTTTAATTTCCATTGAATCGTGTTAAAATATTTTATATATTTTATTTCCATAAGTAGGTATTTCGCGGGCGAATATTTACTCTTTTCTCTTTCATTCGTAGCTTCAATAGAATAATTGAATTTTTTCTTGGTTTGTTCCGCCATCCCGCCTAATGAATTATTAGAATTTGTTTTTAATAGAATCCTATATAGTCACAGGTTCTGTCGTTCCCATAGCTTCTCTATTTATGCTTAGGCCCAAACTCTGCAGTGGAGCTTCCAACAAAATTTGTTGTCGAGCTAACTTCCCTAGTTTTATTGACCCGAAACTCTTTATTCTTTGTTATTTTATTCATATTTATCTTTGTTTTTTTGAATTGAATATTTTCGTTACTTTAATATCAAAATTCACCTGATTTTTATATTTGATTCTTAATCAATTTTTGATTATTAATGCTTTGTCACACTGCTTTTTCTTTATCACATAATTCATAGACCATATATAATGGAATCATATAGCATTGATATCTTGTTCTTTCTTTCTATCATCCTTCCTTTTATCCACATCCCTTTATTTTTATCCTTTTATTTTTAGTTAGTTCACATTGCATAATCAATCGGGTTTTTGGTTTCTATCTATTAGAAGAAGAAAAATTTTCAGTTGCTACAACTATATGATTGATTTATTCATTTATATAGTGACTATTTTTGGGGATCTCGACAATACGAAGCAATAAGTTGGTTTTTAGTTTATTTTAGTTAATTATTAACTAAGTTTTTAGTAAGGATCAGTTGATTTTTTGAATCCTAGCTTTGAAATTTCAAAGAAAAAACTAACGAATCGCACACTAAGCATAGCAATTATATTAAAAGAGTCAATCAAATTTTTATTTAACCTTAACTAATTCGAATTGTTCGTTTTTCTTTAACGGAAAAGACTCAATTAAAGAACTTGTTTTTTTTCTTCTATCGTTGCTACAAAATAGAAGACAAGGTCAGTTATTTCTATTTTCTAAATATCCAAATTTTTAGGCCTAATACTCCGTAAATAGTTTGAATTGTATAAGAACAATAATCTATTTTGGCACTAATTCTTTGTAGGGGGAGTTTACCCCTTTTTTTCCCTTCTTTACGTGCGATATCTTTTCCGTTGATACGGCCTGCGAGTTTTAGTTTTATTCCTTTTGTATCCGTTTGTCTAGCTAAATCAATAGCTTGTTTCATTGTCTTTCTAAATGGAACTCTATTTTTTAATTGTAAAGCTATAAACTCTGCAAGAAGGTTAGGTTGGCTATAAGGTCTTTGAGCTTTTTTGAGTTCAATACGAATTTTTCTGGGGTTTATATAATAAAATTCTTGTTTTTTTATATTTCTCTGGAAATTTTTCTTTATTTTTCCTTTTAATAAGAATTTTGGTACAAATCCACTATAGATTATGATTCGTATAAATGTTTTTTGTGTTTTAATTCCTTGTTTTTGAATTTCTATACGTACAATTCCTTCAAAGCCTAAGGGAGGTATTCTACTATTTTTATTTTTTTGTTTTCTATTCTTTTGCTTTGTTTGTTGTAAATATTTCTTAGTAACAATTTGTACATATTTTTTGATCCTATATTGTACATAATTCTTGAAAAAATTTCGTATTTTTTGATCTTCTTGTATACCCGCAGAATATTTTTTTGGTTCTTCGAACCAAACAGAATGATGAGTTTGGGTTGTACCAAGTCTGAAACAAAGTGGATTTGTTTTTTGTCCCATAATTTTCTATTTTCTTATTTTTCTATCTGTATCTTTTTAATTTAATAGGAATCTAAATCTTAGATTGATCTAATAATGATTTAGATTTTTCCTTTAATACAATTTTTATATGACACATGGTTCTTTTTATTGGATAACTATGTCCTTGAGCACGGGGTCTTAGCTTTTTTATAATAGTACTTCTATTGACTTCGGCTTTACTAATGAATGAATCAGCTTCGTTCAAATCCATATTATGATTAGCATTTTTTGCTGCAGAATAAACTAATTTATAAATAGGATAAGATGCTTGATAAGGCATGAGATATAATATCATAAGTGTTTCTTCATAGGAACGACCGCGAATCTGATCAATGACTCTTTGCGCTTTGGAAATAGATGTACGTATATGTTGTTGGGCTAAAACTTTGACTTCTTTACCTGAACTTGATTTATTTCTCATAGAGTTGTCCCCTAACTTTTTAGAATTTTTCATAAGATTCTTTCTCTTTAATCTTTGTTTGATCCCTATTTTTTTTTCTTCTTCATTACTTTTTTTTTCTTCTTCATTACAGATTTATTATCGGTATCGTTTCTTACATCTTTCCGAGTAGGCGCGAATTCTCCCAATTTGTGACCTATCATAGAATCTGATATATAAATAGGGAAATGCTCCTTTCCATTATGAACACCGATTGTATGGCCAACCATTGGGGGTATAATGGTAGATGCCCGAGACCAAGTGATTATTATTTTTTTCTCCTCCCCCATTTTGATTTTTTGAATTTTTTCCGATAAATGCTTAGCTACAAATCTTTTTTTTGCTACGAATCTTTTTTTTGCTACGAATCTTTTTTTTGCTACGAATCTTTTTTTTTGACGTATCACAGCTGATTACTCCTTTTTTTTACATGTTAAAGATTGGCATTCTATGTCCAATATCTCGATCTAAGTATGGAGGTCAGAATAAATACAATAATGATGAATGGAAAAAAGAGGAAATCCTTTAGCTAGATAAGGGGCGGATGTAGCCAAGTGGATCAAGGCAGTGGATTGTGGATCCACCATGCGCGGGTTCAATTCCCGTCGTTCGCCCATCACATTATTTCGAATTCCAAATATTCGATTTGGAATATTTCTATTTACGGCGACGAAGAATCAAAATATCACTATATTTTTTCCTTTTCCTACTTCTTCTTCCAAGCGCAGGATAACCCCAAGGAGTTGTGGGTTTTTTTCTACCAATTGGGGCTCTTCCTTCACCGCCCCCGTGGGGATGGTCTACAGGGTTCATAACTACTCCTCTTACTACAGGACGCTTACCTAGCCAACACTTAGATCCAGCTCTACCCAAACTCTTTCGGTTCACCCCAACATTACCCACTTGTCCGACTGTTGCTAAGCAGTTTTGGGATATCAAACGAACCTCCCCAGATGGTAATCTTAATGTGGCCGATTTGCCCTCTTTTGCAATCAGTTTCGCTACAGCACCTGCTGCTCTAGCTAATTGTCCACCCTTTCCATGTGTGAATTCTATGTTATGTATGGCCGTGCCTAAAGGTATATCGGTTGAAGTAGATTCTTCTTTTTTATCAATAAAAACCCCTTCCCAAACTGTACAAGCTTCTTCCAAAGCATACGGCTTTCTAGATGTATATGATGATATATAAAAAAATAGATCTTTTCATCGTATAATGAAGTATCACATGAGTGGATATATAGGAATCCAAATCTGCCGAATCATTCATGTTATGATCTTCTACATCCTAGGTCTCTCCGTTCCGTCATCTGGCTTATGTTCTTCATGTAGCATTCAGACCGAATGACTCTATGAAATTACGTCGATACTTCCACATATTACGGGTAACGTAGGAGACATCTCTTCGGGGGATCTTCATTGCCACTGCTTAGCTTTCAATTCGCCTCTGACCATCAAATGAAATGTGAATAACGCGTCCTCCTCTCTTTGAAACAAGGGGCGCTTCCGGTTCTGTGCGTGCTTCAAACAATTTTCTCCATATTACCATATCTCTAGAGTCAATAATCTTATATTAGGAACTACTGAACTCAATCACTTGCTGCCGTTACTCAACAGTTTTCTGTTGAGGTCTATCCCATAGAGGTGCTCCAATTGGATCAGTGATCGATTTCTAGGTTTCGTCGTAAACCTAATTGGTTACTTCCAATTACGTAAATCAATAGTTCAAACCGCACTCAAAGGTAGGGCATTCCCCATTGATATAGGAACTTCTGTACCAGAAACAATGGTATCTCCAATTATAGCCCCTCTGGGATGTAAAATATATCTCTTCTCACCATCCCCATAGTGTATAAGACAAATGTATGTATTTCGATTAGGGTCGTATTCTATGGTTACGATTCTACCAGATATGTCTTTTTTATTCCGTCGAAAATCGATTTTACGGTATAGACGCTTATGACCTCCCCCTCTATGTTTTACGGTAATGATTCCTCTGGCATTACGACCTTTACTACAACGATGCCGTCCATAGATCAAATTATTTCGTGGATTGGATTTCACTTGACTGTCTACGGCTCCATTGCGTGTGCTCGGGCTAGAAGTTTTGTATAAATGTATCGCCGTGTTATTAAGTATTTTTCTTTAAGTTCTTTTCTCTAGAATCTCTAGAAGAGGTGGAATAGAATGACCCGGTGGAAGCGTAATGATTATACGTCTGTAATGCATTGTATGTCCTGTAATAGGTACCATTCTTCTACCCTTTCGGGATAGTCGATGACTATTCATAGCTATTACCTTAACACCAAAGAAGAGTTCGACCCAATACTTGATTTCTGTCTTAGTTGATCCTGATTCGACATTAGAAGTATATTGATTCTTCCCCAATAACCGAAGACTTTTTCCTGTAACTACTGCATATTTGATTCCATCCATAAATCCATTTTCTTCCCTATGAGTTCCAGTATCGATCAGAATTCTAGTTCTTACTCTTCCTATGTTATGGTATGAATATACCATACCAATTCGGTATGTATGATCCCATTGATACAGAGCCAATTCCGATAGACTTATTGAACGTTCCCATTAGCGTGCATCCAGTAGGAATTGAACCTACGAATTTGCCAATTATGAGTTGGGCGCTTTAACCATTCAGCCATGGATGCTTAATATAAGAGGTATTATCATAATCTAAAAGAGGTATGATCATAATCTCCACATTGGATCAAGAACGGGGTTAGAGGGATCAAAAACAGCTAATTCGTATAAAGCCATCGAACCGGCCCAACCAGCAACTAGAGCTGTGTGCATTATATGAACAGAAAGCAATCGACCGGGATCATTCAATACGACAGTATGAACACGATACCAAGGCAAACCCATGGAAATACCCCTTTATCAAAGAGAAATAGAAACTATGTCACTTTATTTTATCGCATTAAACTAAGAAGACTATATACTGTGTACCTAAACTTTTTTTCAGTAGATTCTGTATCAGAAAGGCTTAATATTTATTTCATTCCATTGAAAATAACGGAACAACTCTGTTCGTAAGAACAAAGAGAAGCAGATCTATTCTATACCCGATAAGTACCAATACGCAACGGGAAGATTGGTTTCATTATTGGGGAATAAATGAATGGATACTTGTTTATCATTCGAATGATCAATCCCTTCGTTACAATTTTTTCTTTATTCATTCTGTCTTACTCTATAAAATAAACCTTCCAATCTATGTATCAAATAGAAGAGAAAGGAATGAAGACAAGAAATCATGGATTTTCACGTTTCCTTATTCAAGTGAAGTATATGAATTTTTTGATTGAATTTTATGGGTATAGGAATTCCAAGAGTACCGTCCTGGAACCGAAAAGCCGACTTGGCTTGACATATAGTGCGACTTGTCAAACATATTGGGTCATATGGGATTTACCCGTTCTCTTCCTCGATCGAGATATCCTCTGTTTCACCGAAGAAATATTGTATTGAATAAACCATCAATCATTCGGGGCGCGAAGTCAAATTGCAATATAAGATTTCAATATAAGATAATAGAAAGAATATATAAATCAAACCTAATTTCATTTTCATGTAGAGATTATTTCATGTGTATAGATATACAATCTATGATTGAAATCAAAAAACTATAAATGAATCAAAACCTATTTTGGTTGGATCTTAAATGAATGAAGAAATCGAATTTTAGAGATAAGGAATAAAGTATGGATAAATCGAATTCGGACAGATCTTTTTCTCGGAGTCGATAATGCAGAATGATTTATTATCAGGAGTCAATAAAATGGAACACAATGACTCAATTGAAAGAATCCTTATCTATCTATAGAGATAGATATGAACTATAGAATATGAACTATTATCGGTTGAACCAATGACTATTCATGATTCCATATAGAATCAATTCTATACCGCTTGAAAATACCATTAGAAGAATGTTATGGTAAAACTTCGTTTGAAACAATCGGTATTAACAAATTATTTTCAATAATTAAAATACAATAAACAATAATCAAAATACAAAAAAGGAGAAAATTCAAATATGGGAAAAAAAAAGAAACATCAAAGACATGATTGGATACCTGACTGGATCTTGGAATGGAGAGAGATATTCAGAGAGATCAAGAATTCTCACTCTTTCACACACATTTTTTTCGACCAAGAACGTTTTATGAAATTCTTTGACTCCCGAATTTGGAGTATCCTACTTTCACACAATTCCCAGGGTGAAAGAAGCAATCGATATTTAACCAGCAAAGGTTTAATAATTCGAGATTCCAGGATCAAGGGTATCAAGAGTGTAGTAAACCGTGTCCACGGTGTCGTAAAAAATGTACTAAAGGGTGGGGTACTGCTTGTAGTAGCGGTCTGTATATCTCGTATCCACAATCGAAATATAGTCGAAAGAAAAAATATCTATTTGAGGGGGCTTCTTCCTATACCTATGAATTCGATTGGATCCAGGGAAGAATCTTTTTGTTCTTCCAATATTCATAGGTTGGTTGTTTCGCTCCTGTATCCTCCAAAAGGGAAAACCTTTTCTGGGAGTTGTTTCATGGATGGAGAAGAAATTACTTGGGTTCTCCCAAGAAAGAAAGAGTGTATCATGCGGAGTTCACGGTGGTGGAGGAACCAGATCGGAAAAAAGAGGGATTTGACTTGTAATGAAACCGTAGCTGGAATTGAGATCTCATTCAAAGAGAATAATAGCAAACATCTGGGATTTCTTTTGTTATGGCATATAGATGATCCGATGGTTAGTTGGGGGAAGAATCAGCACGAATCGGATTTTTGGTTAGACAATGTGTGGTTGGGAAACAAGGATCGGTTTGTTAGGAAAGTACGGAATATCTTGTCCAATATTCAATATGATTCGACAAGATCGAATTTCATTCAAGTAAAGGATTCGAGCCAATTGAAAGGATCTTCTGATCAATCCATAGATCATTTCGATTCCATTAGAAATGAGGATACGGAACGAACAGAGATAGAATCAGATCGATTCCCGAAATGCCTTTTTGGATCTTCCTCAAAGTCCCGGCTATCCGCGGAAGGTGAAAAGCAGATGAATAATCATCTGCTTCCGGAAGAAATCGAAGAATTTCTTGGGAATTCTACAAGATCAATTCATTCTTTTTTCTCTGACAGATGGTCAGAACTTTATCTGGGTTCGAATCCTACTGATAGGTACCTAAAAGAGAAAATTTTTTGTAATAGAAAACAGAGTTTTTCTTTTGTCCCTTTCAGGCGGCGATCGGAACATAAAGAACTGGTTGATCTATTCAAGATAATTCCGTATTTACAAAAAACCATCTCAATTCATCCTATTTCCCCGGGAGGTGATATGGAGAAATCGAATGCAGAAGATAGATTTGCAGAAATGGTAAATCTATTCATTCTATCAATAACCGAGCCGAATCTGGTGTATCATAGGAGATTTTCCTTTTCTATTGATTCCTACAGGTTGGATCAAAAAAAATTCTTGAATGAGATATTCGACAGAAATGTATCGAATCGATTCTTTTTAATGAATAGATCCGATCGCAACTTCGAATATGGAATTCAAAAGGATTCAATTGGAAAAGATACTCTGAATCATAGAACTATAATAAAATCTACGATCAATCAACATTTATCAAATTGGACAAAGAGTCAGAAGAAATGGTTCGACCCTCTTATTTGTCGAACCCAGAGATCCAGGAATTGGTATCCTGATGCATATAGCAAATGGTCCAATGAGTTCCAGAATCTCCAGGAAGATCTCCTGGGATATTTCTCTTCTAAACAGGAGAAGCTTCAAGTAGTCTTCGATCAATTACGATTCTATATCAATGAATTTTTGAGTTATTGGTATTCGATTGATTGGTCCGAGGCTTACGACATATACGATTTAAATAAGTCAGTTCGTTTCTTTTTGCCCATGGCACGTCCCTTTTTTTACAAGTCACTTGCCTTTTTTGCCAAGTTTTTGTACTTGTTATATTCCCGATTCTCTGTGCATATCGGGAATATCGCCATTCATAGTTCCGAGATGTACATTTATGAATTGAAAGATCCGATCCACGATAAGTCGTTAGAACCACTAGGTGTTCAAATCGTTCTTTTGAAGAAATTGAAACCCTTCTTATTGAACGATCATAATACTTCTCAAAGATTGAACGATCATAATACTTCTCAAAGATTGGACGATCATAATACTTCCCAAGGATCGAAATTATTGATCAATGAAGGAAGAATATTCCCATTTTTGTTCAACGAAATATCAAAGTGGATGATTGACTCATTCCATACTAGAAAGAATCGCAGGAAATCCTTTGATAACACGGATTCCTATTTCTCCATTATACCCCATGATCGAGACAATTGGCTGAATCCCGTGAAAGCATTTCATAGAAGTTCAATGATATCTTCTTTTTATAAAGCAAATCGACTTCGATTTTTGAATGATCTACATCACTTTTGGTTCTGGGTCTCTTGTAACAAAAGATTCCCCTTTTTTGTGGAAAAAACTCGTATCAATAATGAGGATCTTACATATAGAAAATTCCTCAATATCTCGTTTATTTGCAACAAAATATTTTCTTTGTACGTCGGTAAAAAAAAACATTGTTTTTTGACTCTTTCTGCAATCGAGTCACAGGTATCTGACATAAAAATACCTCAGGATCAGGATTTTCCACAAAGTGGTGACAAAAGGGATAACTTGTACAATTTCATGTATAAATTATATAAAAAATTATATAACAAATTCTATAGATCTTTCATTTTTCCAAGAACTCTGTATCCAATTCGATCCGATCCAGTCGTTTATAGAGCTAGTTCCTCGATCGCGGACCTTTTAAGACCAATTCGATCCGATCCAGTCGTTTATAGAGCTAGTTCCTCGATCGCGGACCTTTTAAGATTGGAAAAAAGTTATTGGCAATCTTTTTCAGATATGAATCGATCTGATTCAAAAGTGAAGAACTTGCATCAGTATCTCAGTGTCAATTCAAACATGGAGTGTGAATCAAATCCATGTTCTGAGAAATCTTTACCATCCGGAAAGAAGGAAAAATGGAGTCTTTTTCGTTTTCGAAGCAAAAAGAAATACGTTAATAAAAGGAGGATACAGATAACCATTGAAAAAAATCTTATTTCTGTAACACTTTTCGAAGGTAATATAGAAGATAATAATTTTTACTTAGAATGGACAATTAACAAAGAATGTCTGCTATTGATCTTTACTACGAATGGGTTCAAACCTATAAGATTCATCCTTTCCGAGATTTTTTCCTACTTGATACTACCAACCTTGGTATCAAAAATTCATGATATTATCGATATACCATGGGTAATTCTTGAGAAGATTCTTATGAAATGGAAATGGACTCTGATAAGTGATAAGATTTCAAGTCATTGGTTAGTACAGCTACTCCGAACAATTACTCGTCTACCTCGAAAAAAGAATGAATCTTCTCCTTTTTCTTCTTTTTCATTATCTATATTTTCATATAGGAATGAGTCATTGATATCGGATGAGTTATTCTTTTCAATCCCCTTCCTTCTTCTTGTTGCTGGATATCTCGCTTGTAGAGGTCTTATCTTCATTTCCCGAGTCTCTCGTGAGTTACAGATAGACTTAGAAAAGATCAAATCTTTGACAAATCCATCATACATAATGGAGTTGCGAAAACTTCTGGATAGGTATCCTATATCTTCACATCCTAAGAAAGAATACGAGAATCGAAATCTCATCGATTTGCTCATCTCTTTTCTCACCTGTCTTAGAAGTTATCTCATAAGTTTCATGCCAAATAATCTCATCGATGGAATCACTTTTGTGATAAATACGAGACATCTAAGTCGTACAAGTAAAGAGATCTATTCATTGATAAGGAAAAGAAAAAAGAGGGATTTTATGGGTAATAAAATAGAATCCTGGGTCGCGAACACGGATTGGATTGATGATGAAGAAAGAGAATTCTTGGTTCAGCTCTCCACCTTAAGGACAGAAAAAAGGATTGATCAAATTCTATGGAGTTTGACTCATAGTAATCTTTTATATGAAATAGTGGAACAACCGGGATCCAATTACTTACGATACTTATTTGACATTCAGCAAAAGGATCTATTGAATTATGAGTTCAATAGATCCTGTTTAGCAGAAAGACGGATATTTCTTGCTTATTATGAGACAATAACCTCGTGGGGGACTTTTCATTTGTCATCTCGTCCAAACCCCTTTTCGCTTCGCTTAGCCCCATACCCTTCTAGGAGTATTTTAGTGATAGGTTCTATAGGAATTGGACGATCCTATTTGGTCAAATCCCTAGCGAAAAATTCCTATCTTCCTTTCATTAAGATATATCCGCTCAAGTACCCGTATTTAGTCGACAAGTCTTCTTTTGATACAGATCAAGATTTTGATATAGATCGTCTTGAAGATTTCAAGGATGACGATATTACTTATATTCCTTTTGATATTGATGATTTTGATGTTGATGATAGTGGCGATATTGATGATAACCTTGATTTCGATAAGAAACTGTTCAATATGACACGGGATAAGCTAACTAGCAATGACCCATTTTTTTTTGATATGACCGTGCAATTCGATTTGGCAAAAACAATGTCTCCTTGCATAATATGGATTCCAAACATTCATGATCTGGATCTGGATGAGTTGAGGTATTTATCCCTCCATTTAGAAGAGAGCTATCTTTCCAATTCCAAGGATCGTGAAAGATGTTTCACTAGAAATATTATTGTTATTGCTTCGACTCACATTCCCCGAGAAATGGATCCCGCTCTAATAGGTTTGAATAAATTCAATACATTCATTAAGATACGAAGGCTTACTATTCCAGAACAGCGAAAGTACTTTTTGATTCTTTCATATACTAGGGGATTTGGCTTGGAAAAGAAAATATTCGATAGTAAGAAATTCGGGTCTATAACCATGAGTTCGAATGCACGACATCTTGTAGCACTTAACAATGAGGTTCTATCAATTAGTATTACACAGAGGAAATACATAATAGAAGAAACTTATCCAATTAAATTAGCTTTTTATAGACAGACTTGGGATTTTCAAACCTACATAAGATGGTTTCAGGATCATAGGATCTTTTTGTATCAGATAGGAAGAGCTTTTGCACAAAATGTATTTCTAAGTAATTTCCCCATAGATCCTATATCTATCTATCTAAAGGATCCTATCGCGAAGAATAGAATATGGAATTCTTATTCGTACAAATGGTACGTCGAACTTGAAACGAACTTGAAGAAAATAACGATACTTCTTTATCTTTTGAGTTGTTCTGCCGGATTGGTCACTCAAGATCTTTGGTCTTCACCCGGACCCGATGCAAAAAATTGGATCACTTCTTCTGAATTC